ACTAACTAACATCAAACATACAACTAAAGAAAAAATTCTAGAATAAAAAGTTAGGTTTAAAAACAGATTCATAAGCCTGAAAATGACATTAAAACAGATAATTTCTGATAGCGGTTGCTTGCCAGGCTAATAAGCTTCATCTTAACAGGCAGTTGTAACCTTCTGTTAGAACAGGCCTTAAATGATAAGAAATGTTACTATCATAAATATATAATACACGTATAGCTACTCTTATATATACATATATATATAAGTTTATAGAAAAATTATGATCATAATTGTATGAACTTCAGAGTCCAAAACCACATCCACAACTACTACTACACCTAAAATAAATAGTTCCAAACTACCCAGTGGAGAGCTCTCCAAAAAAGTGCAAATCACTTTATAACAATACCTGTGCAAAACTCTATTGATTAAAAAGTCACTTTAGTGAAGAAGTCCTTTCGTACAAAATTCACTATGGTTTATTAGAAGATAGAAACTGAACTAGCTCACGCCGTTCTGAACTCAGCTCATGTTGGAAATTAAAGGGCGAACAGACCCGCTTATAAAGCTTCTACGCCTTAAAGTAATCCAAAGCCAACATCGAGGTCACAAACCCCCTTTTCAATGTCGTCTATCGAAGAGGATTGTGCTGTTATCCCTAGAGTAGTTTATCAAACTTATAAAATATAGCTAACTCAAGTAAGAAGTTATTATTAAAAACTTACAACACTTTAAAATACAAAAGCACAAAACCTGTGCAATGCCTTACACTTACTAAGACTGGGGCCCCACCAAAACCATTSTAGTTTGCCGAAATCTATTAGAAAACTTGTTCCAATCTTTCCGGCACATAGGATAACTTCAGGTTAAACTTCATAGGGTCTAATCGTCACTCTAAGAAATTCACGCTTCTTCACGCAAAAATTAATTTTGATAACATTATTTTGACACAGCTTATCCCACGTTAACCCTTTCATACCATTCTTCAATTAAAAGACAAATTGTTGTGCTACCTTAAGATCCTCACGCTAAGACCGCCGTTTACACCCTATATGCACCGGGCAGGGCCTACCTTAAATTAATTTTAAAAGGAAATGTTTTTGTTAAACAGTCGAGGACACTTTTTGCCGAGTTCATTAAAATTAATTTTAACCAAAAACAATATTTATAACAGTTACCTTACACAGTTAACTGCTTTATAGACATAAAACTCTACTTATTTTATCATTTTTACAAAACTAATTGTTTTTATATCTTTAACCCAAATGACAATAAATATTTAAATTATCCTCGGAAGAATTTTTATTTTATTTATCACAAACTAGCAGGATGCCTAATATTAAGGCTACTCAAATAAAAAGATTAGTAATACGTCTAGCTCTCTTTTTTTAGCTTAACCCAAAAAAAGTGACTTTTTAAAAAAGCAATACTAAATATTTTTAAAGACAAACCAGATATCCAATGCCACGAATAACATATAATAACTACCAAACACTTATTTTTAGCTTTGCAACGATAAATATTTTGCATTTAGTAGCTCGAACCATTTTTCGGGATATGTGAATTTTCACAATTTTCTTGATAAACCCTGATGCAAAAGGTACCCAAGTTAATTAGTACTATTAAATTGCCTACCTAAAGTCATTACTTAACAGGATAGGTATAATTACACAGCTTCTTAAAAGCTCATTGAAAAGCAAAAACTGAAACCAGCACTTTAAGGTCATGAGCCTTACATCCTTTTACTTAGATTATTTTGCTAACTATTTCATTCTTATTTTAAGGCTGCTTTTAGCAACTCTATAAAGATCAAAACTTTATGTACTAAGTATACTACCTAAAAATATGCAGAGAAGAGGAACTTAATCCTTTCTACTAGTTTGAAACAAGTTGTTTTTTATAAACTACAACTCTAAAGCAAAAAAGTAACTATATCAAGACTTTTAAATTAATTAGCTTAACATAGTAGTCTTACAAGCACTCTTATATTTAAAGGGATTCAATGAGCTAAAAAGACAACTAAGTCTCTATGGCTCACCCTCATAGAACTAAACAAGCCTCCCCTTGGCCTGCCATGAAAACACCTCGTAAATAAGTACAAACTATACGCAGCCCTAAAAAAGCTAATTAAACCAAAAAAAGCTATTATGTAAAAATACATAGATTTGATGCAAATGTATAAACAAATCTCGGCTAACAAATTAAGACTAGGAGGAGCTGCTATGTTTCTAACACATAAAAGAAACCCTACTACCCCCAAAAATGGGGCTTTTACTAACCCCCCTTTGTTTATAAGCAGTATCCGGGATTCCCTACTAGAATAAATTACGGACACTAATATAAACAAACCTGAAGAACACAGCCCATGTCCTAATATCAACCAAGTAACTCCTTCTAACCCTAATACAAAGTTACTAAAGCACCCTAAAACCACTATCCTTATGTGGCTAACGGAAGAGTAGGCCACCAAACACTTTAAGTCCCTTTGACAAAGACATATCACTCTTCTATAAAAACCCCCTAGCAACCTAACAACTACAATCAAACAAAATAATGGGTCATAATAAAACACATTAACTACATTGAATAAACGAATTATTCCATAACCCCCAAATTTTAAGACAACCCCTGCCAGCACTATAGACCCGGCCACAGGGGCCTCCACATGAGCTTTCAGTAACCACAAGTGAAATGGGTAACATGGCATTTTAATGAGAAACCCAAATAAAAACACCCATCAAAACCTTCACACACTTTTAGTACAAAAGCTTCTAGACCTAACCATACAATCTCCGACTCCATTTAAGTATATAAAACAAATACCTAAGATAAAAAACAAAGATCCAAATACTGTATAAATTAATATATAACCCCCGGCTTGTAAACGCTCAGGCTGGAAACCTCAACCCACAATGATCAAAATTAGGGGAACTAAGGACCTTTCAAAAAAAAAAAAAAAAAGAAAAAACCTTCTTGCGCTAAAAGCTAATAACACAATAACCAAAAGGAAAAGGTTAAGAAATAAAAATATTTTTTGCCGTACTACAACTTTTGTTGCTAAAACACCTATAGTTACTACAAACACCCTTAATAAAACTATTCTTACGCTTAAAAAATCTCACATCACTACACCATGAAGCACCCACAATTTATCAGGCATCACAAAGAAATAAAGCCCAGTAAAAGACATTACCAGAAATAATCTTATAAGCACTAATTCACGTTGTAGAACTGTTATCAAAACAAAAACCGCTCTTATTAACCACAATATCACTATTAATTTTATGGCTTTACATTAGTAATTTAATTAATTAATCTGTTGCAGCTACTATAGACAAGAGATGTGATCTCAATAATCAAATGCAAATCGACTCTTTTTATTAAAGTATTGCCTAAAAATATAACACACACAATAAAAAATAAGACCGCTATAAGACTCACTATTCCACCTAAACAACTTATAAAAAACTTTTTTTGGAATAACTCATTATTCTGTGAAAAGGTTATTAGTTTTCTAAAGGTACCTTGTGGGCCTACTGATTCTAATCACCCTTTATCTAGCCTTAAAGAGAGTTTTTCAGAAAAATATAACCTAACCCTTCTTAAAGGCTGCCTTCTAACGTTTTCTATACACCACATACTTAGTAGAAAAGGGTAAACACCACGAACAAAACTTAAAATTAAGCGCAGTGATAAAGAAGGGTTTTTATATCACGCTATTAGTAATATATTAAAATATAGCCTATCTTTATTAATTAGTATAAACAGTAATCTGATAAAAAAAGCAGTTACTAAAATAATAATCTCAACATTTCTCGAGCCTCTAAACCTAGAAAAAGATATGACCTGCTCTCTAAGCTTATACCCCGCAAACAATGCCCCTCCTCTTAAACATAAGTACGGAAAAGTAACATTTATTTTTTCACCTCTGACCACAGCAGAGCAAACAGATGCGGTGTTTAATCTAAAAAGCCTTATTCAAACTAAACGTAACCTATAAATCCTTGTTATAGAGACACCAACACTTATCAAACCTCTTTCTATAAAACTTGTGCTTCTTATATAAAAGGTGTCAATAATTAAGTCTTTAGAAAAAAAACCACTTAAAAAAGGCAACCCGGATAAAGAACTAACAGCAATAACCATAGCTCTTATTCTTTTAGGTAAAGCGCTTCAACAGTTTCCTACCATTCGAATATCTTGTAGGTTACCATAAGAGTGAATCACAGTACCTACTGATAAAAAAAGAAGTGCTTTAAACAGCGCATGAGTAACTAGGTGAAAAAAAGCGAGAGCAGGGGCATATAAAGAAATTCTAAATATCATAACTCTTAACTGACTTAAAGTAGATAAAGCAACTACTTTCTTAAGATCCAAACAAACTAGCGCGCTAGTTCCAGCCAAACAAAGGGTAATCAACCTTAAAACTTTTAGTATTCTCATGATACTAGGATCTAAAGAAATCAACTTGAATGAACGAATAAGCAAATAAACACCTGCCGTCACTAAAGTAGAAGAGTGTACCAAAGCAGACACGGGAGTAGGGGCTGCTATGGCAGCAGGTAATCAAGAGCAAAAAGGTACTTGCGCTCTTTTAGTTATTGAAGCTAAAACTAACAATCTTACTAACCCTCACACAGGTTTACCAAAATTAAATTGATACAGTATTCAAGCATTCTCAACGGTTATGCAACTAATACAGGCTAAAATTAAAACATCTCCAATACGATTAGTTAATGCGGTTAACACTCTTGCTGCTAAAGATTTTTTATTGTGATAATAACACACTAATAAGAAGGATGTAAGACCTAAACCATCTCATCCAATTAAGATTCCAATTAAATTAGGGACAAAGATTATAAAAGTTATAGACAATACAAAAAATAATACTAACCTTACAAACCGTTTGAAATAACGCTCATCCATTATGTACCACTTCGTGTAAATTAAAACCCTACCACTGATTACTATCACCGTTCCAACAAAAATCAAACTTATTCAGTCCACTAAGACGTTGAAGGCTATTCCCATTCTTTTTGATTCTCAAAATACCATTTCGATTAAATACACAGTAGTTAAGTTCCTCCCAACTATTATTAAAAAATACCCAAAAATAACTATCATAAAAAAGTTAAAATGGTGAAAAAAAAGGTTTTTTATCTTAGCTAAGAAATTATTGAGATATTCTAACAAATAAACAGGAATTTTTTCCACAAAAAGCACTATTAAAAGGTAGACATTCTTTTTACATTATCCCTACCAACACGACGCACTAATAAAACAATAAGTGCTAAAAACACCCCTGCATCACACACTGCTATACACAAAACTAATTTTAAAGACGCTACATAAAAAAATCTTACAGAAACACATAAAATAACAAGGCCAAAAACCACAACCTCTATTCTAATGAACAGCCTTAATAGGCAGTATTTATTTATGAACACACTAAACAAGCCAAATAAAAAAATTAGTAAACCTACACACTCCAAAAGTAAAAACTTACCATAACTGAAGGCTAAAACCTTCTATTTAAAACATTTTTTTACTTCACTATCAATAAACTATTTTTATAAAACAAAGCCCTGTTAAAAGGAATTTTTTCCGTGTAAAGGAAACGTAAACTTTACTACTTTGCCCTTAACCCACCTACATACATGCACAAATGTGTAACTACTAATGTAGACAATTTGAAAAGAGCCTAAGGAACATAATAGTATAATAAAAGGTGAAAACACTACGTGTACCTGGAAAGCATAAATCTCCTGTCCTAAATAGACTATTTTACCTATCAATAAAGGGAGCACATACAAAAAACACTTAAACACAAGGTTAAACCCGTTAAATAACGTCAACATAAGTTTATTATTTTATCATAACGCATACGAGGAAAAGAACCGCGAACTCACACATATCCTAAAGCTACTAGAGTTGTTGCTAATATTAATATTGCGCCACTTCCACCAATAAATAACACACAGAAAAAAAGCCTATTAAAAAGCATCCTTGCGTATTCAGCTATAAACACCATTGCGAAACCTCCCCTCCTATACTCAACATTAAACCCTGAAACTAATTCAGATTCGCCTTCAACGAAATCAAAGGGTGCACGATTAGACTCAGCTAATATACAGATCAGTCAAATCATTCCTTCCATGTCTAATAAAAACCCTAAACTAAATAACCCATCTTGAATCTCTTTTACTTCTTGACACCATATCCTACCCAAAGAACAACAAACCCTAATCATCACTAATGTCAAAGGAACTTCATAAGAAACACTTTGAGCCACAGCACGCACAGACCCTAATAATGCATATTTAGAGTTAGAAGATCAGCCTGCTAATATCACACCATAAGCACTTATTCTTGAAACCACTAAAAACTGGATTAACCCACAAATAAACATTATTTCTCTATAGTTAAAGGGGTATAGAACCCACAAAGCCAGTCTATTAAATAAAATTAACCTGGGGCACAAAACAAAGACAAAATTATTTGAAAACCCAGGTGTGATTCTTTCTTTATTAAATAATTTTGCAGCATCTCTAAAAGGCTGAACCATCCCTATAAATGCTACTTTATTAGGGCCTTTCCGGTTTATAATATAGCCTAAGACTTTACGTTCCAATAAGGTGTAAAAGGCTACTGCAATTAAGACACATAAGAAAGGAAAAATCAACATCACAAATTGAGTAGTAGCTGATGCAAAAAACCTATTAAACACTGCAAAAAAAGCTCCAACTTTAAACAAAGAAAAACATTGTTTTAATTGTTTTTGCATCTTAAGTTAACTTTTAGTTAAAAGGGCTTTGTATTTCAAGCTAAGAGAAGAAACTTTCTATAAACAAGGCTTAAACTTGGTGCATTTGTCTGCCACTTAACCTAAATATTTACACACCCTGGCCCTAAAATTTTAGAACGTAGAGTAGGCTTAGGCTAACAAACAAGCAAACTAGGATTTGCAATCCCATATTATAATATTTAATTACTAAGCCTTACATAAATGGCCAAGAATTAACCTATATCCCTGAACCTAAATCAGATGCACTTTGTTTGCTAGACCATTTTTACATAAATTTTCAAACTACTTAAATTCAAAGGATTATAAAAAATGCTTTAAACTTCCAAAGCTTAAGTTCTAACTAAACTACCTTTGATAGTGCTTCTCTAAAAGTATGAAAGCGAGTATAACAACTTCTCTCCTCAATTTCAATGAGATGCACTGATTTATATGCTACACTTTCTTATTTGTGTATGTGCTTATCTACAAAGAAGATTATTAGTATTAAAAGTACTATGCTTCAATCACAAAGCTTTAAACACTATTCACCAGGAACGACAAACTTTTCAAGGCCTTTGTAAATTATCCACTTTTCAAACAACCACCCCCCTATAACTAAATAGAACAGAAACCAAACAAAGACCCATACAACATCAACAAAGTGTCAATACCAAAAACATGCTACAAGACCGAAGTGGCGTTTACGACTAAAGTGCCCTAATATCAAGCGGAATAATCTAATTAATAACCATAAGCTTCCAACAATTACATGAAAACCATGAAAACCAGTTAAGATATAAAAACAGCTTCCAAAAACTCTATCAGCAATTGAAAAAGAGTTAATATAATATTCATTATATTGGAAATATAGAAAAATTAAGCCACAAACAATAGAATAACTTACACCAATAATAGGAGCACATCTATAGTCACGGCTATATATAGCTTTATGAGCTCAAACACAATAAAATCTTCTGCTAATTAGGAGGCCAGTTCTAAACAAAGCAGTTCTAAAAGGCTTAGGACAACGCACTCCTAAAGGAGGCCACAATAAATCTAACCTTGTTGAAGGACTTACACTTGAGTGTAAAAAAGCTCAAAACAACCTAAAAAACATTATAGCCTCTCTAAAAATAAAAACCGCCACTCCATCACGATAAGTTTTTACAACAAATCGATTATGGAACCCTAAATCCACCTCATCCAACAGATTTCGTCATCACCCTAGTAAACATAAAAGTAAACCGAATATCGGAATTGCTAACATTATAAAGCTAACTCTTCGATGCATTCATATTACAAACCTTAAAGATAGTCTTCCAAGGTTGAAAGCAATCAAAAAAGGTCAAGGGCTCAGACTAGGGACATAGTATCGGCTAAAAGGATTACGAACCATTCAATTTTTTTAAAAAAATAGCTTATGCTACATAAGAAAAGGTATAGTAAATAATAACATCCCCAAAAAATTAGCTATTAACCTTAAAGACACAGCAATAGAGTTACTACTTACACCTTTTAAGCTGGAGTTTAAAAGAATACTATAAAAAAAACAAACATAAAACTTAAGGCTTACAACAGACCCTAATAAACAAATGACGCAAATTAAAGTGGGACTCGACAACAGCACTAGCAGCTTAGCTAAAAACCCAATAAAAGGAGGAACCCCTATTACTATAAAAATTCCAACCAAAGCTAATAATCTAGATCTAGAGCTCACCAATGAATTTTTTCCTCTATTTCTGCAACCCAAAAAAAACAAAAATAACCTAATCATATAAACAAAGAAATATATAAAAAAAATGTAAAAGGAAGACAATAATCCCGCTATTATTCATGACATGTGAATAAAAGAAGAATAACTAGACATACCGCGGACACTCGTTTGATTTAAACCTCCAATGCTACCAACAACAACCATCCTTAAGATACTAACAAAAATGAGCCTACTTCTAATAAGATTTAGAAACGTTAAGCCAGCTAATTTTTGTCATGTTAAAATTAAACCACTAATAACCCAACGACTTTTTGTAACAACACTAGGGACCCATCTATGAAACGGAAAAATACCGATTTTTATGAGGAGCCCTAATATTATGATAATAATAAAGGAATTCTTTAAAAAAAAATATATATATATTACACCAAAAATAAAAACAACTGAACCTATCCTTTGAACTACGAAATATTTAACTACAGGCTCTAGATCAAAAGAACCACCGCCATTTATAATCACTAAAAAAGAAAACAGGTTTAATTCTATTCCAACCCAAACACCTCTTCAAGAGCTTCTACTAATACTAATTAGAGGCCCTCTTACCACTAAAAAAGAACACAATAGTATTAAAGGACTAAACATAACTACCAATATTACCTTTTCATTTTTACCTAATGTAAAAAAGCAATAGAAAACAAAGATATGTAAGTTAGCTTAATTTTCGTAAAGGTACCCGTTTTTTATCACATGTGTTACAAACTACTAATATCAGAAAAAATAGAATTAGTGCCATAAAGATAAACAAACCACTAAACCTAAACACTCTTAGATAATGAAAATAGATGTCGTTATTCAACATAGGCACTATTTCAAAATGGTAAACTTGAAGACTAAAAATAAACCATAGACAAAAAAAATAAAAAAACCCTGATTTGTAATCAGAATAAAACCTCACATTTTTTTCATTAGGCAAAATTCTAAGCCTATATAGAAATATAATCAATACACCACCCACATAGATTATAAAAATTAATAAGCCTGTCAAACTTCTATTAAACCACCTTACTAGAAAGCAAACTAACAATGAAAGAATAATAAGAAATATCGCTAAAACATAAGGAAAGTTAAAAGAGACAACCATACCTATAAAAAAAAAAACAGAACAACTGAAATTAAAAACAGCTCCAAACAAAGCAGTAAATGAAAAACATTTTAACACTGAGTTCAAATCAACATATTGACTGCTCTCCAATTTAGCTACACCTTCCGGTACAGCTACCTTGTTACGCCTTACCCCCAATTTCTCGGCAGTTGGCGGGCGATTAGTACTCATAAAAGAGGATTCAAAAAAGCATTATAAACTCTTTTTACTTGCAAGTACATCTTCAAAGAAAATTTATTAGGCCTTCTATCGTCCGATAATTATTAGATAGTTAAAACTTTTCTAACATTATTTGTAACACAAATGTAACCCAGAAAAGCCTTTTCACTGCCCCATGTCAATCTCAATTATTTTAATGGCATAACAACGGTATTTTTTATTATACACTAATAAGTTAATTTAAAACACCGTTTATACTGAGCAAATATAGAACTATTACATTAGAAGACTTTTATAAAACTTTGGTTGCTCAGTATAAAACCCAGCTTTCAATAAAGGCTATTAAAAACCACTATATAAGTTTTACCCAAAAGCTTACAAATAAGGGTAAAGAACCATACAGATGCTTATTAAGAAAAGGAACAATCTTGGTGGACCGTCCTTTAATACCCAGGTTCCCCTGCTTTTTATCTTTTACACCGCCTATTTATTTCCCTTTAGTAGTCTAATACATAGTTGTGAAGAAGTGTGTCATTTACTCTAAGAATAATAGGGTATCCAATCCTAGTTTATTTCCTTAGTCAAGTAAGAAATTTAAAAGAAATAAAAAGAGCCTCAAATAAAGATTTAAATTCCACCTACTTAATTATTTTACCTTTACTTTTCTTAATGTAACTTTACCTCTAACCTATCCGCTTACAATCTTTACAGGCACAAATATAACCGCAGCTGCTGGCATTCGCTTGGCCACCCATATCTAATGCACTAGAACACAATCGCTTGTTTTCTCTAAAATTTATGCTAATTTGGACTTTTTAGACTTAAAAAAACCTCAATTCCTCTAATATTAATGCAACGTTCACTAGAATCAGATTGTAAAGCCATAATCAAACATTCCTAAACAAAAATCACAAGCGCTTACTACAATTAAATAGAACTTTTGCTTGGAAGGCAAACATAATAGTTTTACTATAAACGCTTACGTTAAACAAATAAACACAATAAGGTAAGATTTAACATCTTTTAACAGAGTTAGAAGCCCTGTATCATAGCCCTACTAAAGTTTATGGGCTACAAACCCAACTCTTTGAGCCGAAATCAAAGTGCTCTAACAGCTGTAAACTAAAACGCTTTAGGCAAAGGCTTAACACAAGCAACTTTAAAACGACAAACTAATATTATATTTTAATTACTTCGCCAGATAAATTAGTCTTGTTTTAACCAAAAACAAGACTATCCCAAAACTTAAGGCTGTAAGGGATAATCAAAATAGACCTAAAATAGATTACTCTATATACCCGCCCCAAGGTTACATAAGGCTCACAAACAGGGCTATTCCCAATTCATGTTAACCTTAAAAACCTTCTAACAAAAACCCAAAATAACCCTTGGTTGATAGGATAAAAAGCAAGGCCCTGAAAATTACCTGTATGTAACAAGGGAAGAAGGAATAAAACTAAAATAGAAGCCAACATAGCAATGACACCCGCAGCTTTATGAGGGATAGAACGTAAAATATCATAAGCAAATATAAAATATCACTCTGGCTTTACATGAATAGGGGTTTTTATAGGATCTGCAGGAATAAAATTAACAGGGTTACCTAACAACTCAGGATTAACACAAACTAAATAAACAAAAACTCATATAAACCAACAAAAACCTAGTAGGTCTTTTACCGTATAAAAAGGATGAAAAGGAATTAGCATCCTGTCCCTTTCAACACCCAAAGGGTTATTTCTTCCACTTTCATGTAAAAGGAGTAGGTGAAGCCTAGCTAATCCTATAATTACAAAAGGAATAACAAAATGTAGAGAGTAAAATCGCTTCAAAGTATTATTACACACAGAATACCCCCCTAAAACATGTTGCAAGATGTCTTTTCCCAAAAAAGGAATAACCGTGACTATGTTAGTAATAACAGTAACACCTCAATAAGACATCTGACCCCAGGGCAACCTGTAACCAAGAAAGGCTTCCCCCATAACTAGTAAATATAAGATTACGCCAACATTTCACACAGCAGAATCCAAATAAGAACCATAATAGATACCCCGAGCGATATGCACATATAAACAAATAAAAAATATTGATGCACCGTTAGTATGTACTCTCCGTAAAAACCACCCTTTGTTTACATTACGAACGATATGAATAACTGAATCAAACGCAAGACTTTCATGCGCTCTATAGTGGAAAGAAAGAAAGATGCCTCTAATTAATTGAATTGTTAAACAAAGCCCTAACATAGACCCAAACCTTCACCACCACCTTAAATTAATAGGACAAGGCAAATCATAAACTCTTTCTGTTAAAATGTTAACAAATATATTACGTTTTCGAAAGATAAACCTTTTTTTTTCTTCAAAATCTTTTAATGTTTTCCTCACAGTTCTTAACAAATCAATGTTTATCTGGCTTACAAAACCAGCGCTTCAACATAAAAGCTTTAAGAACTCCTGTACTTTAGGTTTATGGTTTAATCGCTATGTTCAGAAGCATAAAGAGACAAAAGGAAACAGAAAATAAAAGCTTGTGCTACACTTCTTCCAGCTTCAAAACAAAACATTATCCCATTTCTAACTAGAACTATAATAGTTACAAAAAAATCTGCTACTCTTCCAAGGCCTAACAGTAGCTTAAATCCTGATGAAGCTGCTATCAACATTATAACCTTCCCAGTTGCTAAATTCATAGCTAAACGAATAAAGAGAGATATGGGGCGGAGAAGATGAGAAATAAACTCAATTAACACTATAAAGGGCCCTATAATTAAAGGGCAGTCATAAGGAACTAATAAAGCTAAAACCTGCTCAAAACTCCAAAAAACCCTAGAAATAACAATAGCAGATCACATACTAAGAGAAAAACTTCTACCAAATGAAAAATGAGCACTAACTTTAAAAACATAAGGGAATAAGGAGAATGTATTAACGGTGAATAACAATACTAACAGCCTACCCATGCCTAAAGGAAACCCTCTTAACTTAAAACAACTACTTCTTAATTTTATTAGTATAAAAGACCTCGACAACAATTTATTACGAAAAAGAGTAATAACCCCCTTTTTAAGCCATAAATCACAAAACAAAAGCAACACAGGAAGAGCTACGCACCTTACTCATAAATAATAACTAAAACCTCTTTTTCTAAAATAATGTTCATCAAAAACAGAAAATACGTCAGTTACCATCTAGCTACAGTTTGCTAACTAAACTTTATAGGAAACTTTATTTAATGAGGACACATGAGATGGTAAGTCATGCAAACCAAAACGTAACTCTTCGCTGTCTAACAAGTTAATTAAGACAAAATAACAGCTATAAAAACAAAAATAAGTTAACACTAACATACATCACACTTGAGGAGAAAGAATTAAGGCCATCTTTATTTTATGGTTCATTAGCAGTTAACTTTCAGTCAACCTAGTCAGCTCTACCAGCCAACTAAAGAAAACCTTGCTGGGCACTGCCTCTACTACGATAGGTATGAAAGTATGATTAACCCCACAAATTTCAGAACATTGGCCATAAAAGACACCAGGAATTTTAAATAAACACGGTAGCTGATTGATACGACCTGGGATTGCGTCAACTTTTAAAAGAAGAGAAGGGATTGCAAAGGAATGAAGCACATCTCTTCTGGTAACATAAATATTAATTTGTGTCCAGGAGGGTACAACTATGCGCCAATCTACATCTAACAAACGGTAACCTTTTGTACTAAAGTTCGAGCCTCTTTCTGAAGACATATAAGATTGAAACTCAAAATCTTGCTGGTTTAACAGATGGAACTCGTAATTTCAATATCACTGGGAAGCAACTGACTTAAAGTTTCATTCAGGAATTTTAACATCATCCATGTGATATAAATTCTTTATAGAAGGCCCTCATAAGAACCCCAACAAAATCACAGGCAAGACTGTTCAACCATATTCCAAACGCTCTCACTGAGTGTGATGACGATACTTTAGAGACCCACACACCAAAAAAACCCCTATATACCCAACTAGACTTAAGATAAAAACAATAATTATTATAACAAGACCATGATATTTTATAATGTCTATCCCTACTCTTCCAACAACATCATGAAATATCTTGCTCCCATAAATAGACACATCAAAAAATATCGTTACATTTATCCACCACGCCCACGCAAAAAATCAATTAATATCACTAGAAGCCTGCTTGTCACCTGGAACCAACAATAATAACCAAAATATCGCATTTTTCAAGAAACAATGCTTCCAGATACATTTCCCTTTTCCCTTACGAAGTTTGTTAACTCTTCTAACCAAGAAAAAAAAACTTTTCTAGGTAACACTTCTACTACAATAGGTATAAAAGAGTGGTTGACACCCCATAACTCCGAACACTGGCCATAGTAAACACCAGTCTTAAGCATAACATACGGAATTTGGTTGATACGACCTGGAATTGCATCAACTTTAATTGATCTTGAAGGAATAGAAAAAGAATGAAGTACATCAGTGCTAGTAACATAAATAGTAGTTTGAATCTTGGCAGGGACAACTATGCGCCAATCTACATCTAACAAACGGTACCCTCCTTCATATAGACTAGTACCCCTTTTGATGTTCATATAAGATTGGAACTCAAATACTTCTTGGTTAATCAAGTGGAACTCATAACTTCAATACCACTGAGAGCCGACTGCTTTGAATGTTCATTCTGGGGTTTTAACATCATTCATACAATACAGGTTTCTTATTGAAGGCCATCATAATACCCTTAGTAAAAGAATGGGCAACATTGTTCACCCATATTCCAAAGCTTCCCACTGAGTGTGATGGCGATACCTTAGAGATCTACATAACAGAAAGACGCTTATATAAGTAACTAAACTTAAGATAAAAACAATAATTATTATAACAAGACCATGATATTTTATAATGTCTATCCCTACTTTTCTAACAACATCACTAAACATTTTGCTCCCATAAATAGACACATTTTAAAATTTCAATTTTATTCAGCACCAGAATTTACTTCTCTAAACGCTTCATTTATTCGTTTTAACCAGTAAAAGCCAAAGAAAACGGGGGCAATATCAACTTCGCAACGACAAGCTCTTTCAAAAAGATCGGGCCCAGTATAATGACAAAAAAGTAATTCTCAAAAAAATCAGGTCATGTAGCTGGCACTTCCTTAAAATAAATAAACACATTGCAATCATTTTGATTTAAATACCTTGTATAAAAACATACTATCAATACAACCTAGTTAACACATCAGTTTTATTTGGAAAAATAGTTTACCAAAAGAAATAAGATAAAAGCACCTAGCGAAAACAATTTAATAGACCACATGAACTTCTTATATTTGTACCAAAAGGAGACCACAAACAATAAAATAATAATAGAGATAAAAAACTCTCCCACAGGTAAAAAGGTAATCTACCTTCTTTAAGATTAAATTTCTTTTGCACAAATTGCGTTTCTACCAAAAAAAGACTAAATTAGATTTAGCTTTATCTAAGCTTTCTTTAACTTAAACATTATGCTTTTTCTTGTATTGGTAAGTAATACAGGTATTATTACAGTTAATTCAAACCCAAGGTAAAACACTTCAAGTGTGAGCATAAGGTGGGTACATCTGCTTAGAACTTTGCCACTCAAGATCTCTAGCTATTCTGCTAGAAAACACTAAGCCACGAGAACACACAATTGCTTCTCAAACAATGAATAAAAAAAATATAAGAGAACCAAAGGAAATTACTGCCCCATAAGAAGAGAATCAGTGTCATTTAGAATAGCAATCAGCATAATCACAGTAACGACGAGGCATACCTCTTAAACCCAAGAAGTGCTGAGGAAAGAAAGCTGTATTTACTCCAATAAACATAATAAAAAAATGAGTTAGAGACCACTTTTTATTAAAATTTACTCCAAAGAACAACGGGAATCAATAGTTTAACCCACAAAAAATCCCAAAAACAGCTCCTATAGACAACACATAATGAAAGTGTGCAGTTACGTAGTAAGTATCGTGAAGACACACATCTAAAGAAGAGCTAGACAATATTACACCTGTTAGGCCTCCCACTGTGAACAAAAAGAGAAACCCTAATCTTCAAAAACCTCTTGGGGACATCCTGAATTTACCCCCTCTTATTGTAGCCATTCAACTAAAAACCTTTACACCCGTTGGAACCGCAATTACTATTGTCAGGCTTGTGAAATACGCCCGAGAATCGACATTTATCCCTACTGTAAACATGTGATGGGCTCACACAACACAACCTAACCCACCAATACCAATCATGGCGTACAATATCCCTACTTGACCAAATACAGCTTCTTTTCCATTTTGGTTTATTACTACCTTAGATATAACACCAAAAGCAGGTAAAATTAAGATATAAACTTCTGGATGGCCAAAAAATCAAAACAAGTGTTGAAACAAAACAGGATCCCCTCCTCCGATAGGATCAAAAAAGGTACTATTAAAATTGCGATCAAATAAGAGCATAGTAATCCCCCCTGCTAAAACAGGAACGGAAATAATTAAAAGAACAGCAGTGACTCTTAAGCTTCATAGATAAAGCTCAGAAGTCTCTCCTTTTATTTTAGGAACCGGCATATTTTTATTAGTACAACCAAAGTTAACAGCCCCCACTAAAGAGCTTAACCCAATCACATGAAGTGAAGTAATAAGAACATCTACGGCAGGCCCTCTGTGAAACTCAACAGATGAAAGAGGAGGGTAGATTGTTCAACCGGTACCAGCCCCTTTTTCAGTAAACACAGATACTATAAGTAAGTATAAAGCGTTTGGAGAAAGCCAATATCTTAAATTGTTTAAACGAGGGAATACTAAGTCACTTCCCCCAATACACAATGGAATTAATCAATTACCAAAGGCACCAATAAGTAAAGGCATTACCGCAAAAAAAATCATTAACAAAGCGTGAGTTGTTACAACGACATTGTAGAAAGCGTCTCTTTTAATAAAATAGTTACCTGGATGGGATAAATGCACGCGAATTAAGAGGCTAAGCCTAGCCCCAGCTAGCCCAGCTCAAACACCTCTTAATAAATACAAGGTACCAATATCTTTATGGTTTGTTGACATAAACCAACGTTGCAAATCCTGTTACAAAACGTCACTCTTAAAGTTTTAGAAGGAAATTCCTTACCTCAAAAACGAAAATCTTGCGTGCAATACCAGTACACCACTAAAACTACATATTCTAAGAAGTCCCTAATTCTATGAACATCTAACAGAACATTTTTGTCCGTGGACAAAAATGTTTAGCAAAACTAGAACCCCTTACAGACGCAGTTTTCACTTATTTTTGAACAATGGGCCCTTTTTCACTAATTTTTTGATTAAAACAAAAAAAACCACGTACTACCCCCTTAGGGATAAAATAAAAAAGACGGCAAAAAAGACCAAAATGTTAAGAAATTCCTAAATAACAGGTTTTATTTTACACACAATTACTTACCCTAAAAAACCCTGTCAAATCCTTATTAAGCACTGTTTGACAGAACATTTTTGTCCCCGGACAAAAATGTTTAGCAAAACTAGAACCCTTACAGACGCAGTTTTCACTTATTTTTGAACAATGGGCCCTTTTTCACTAATTTTTTGATTAAAACAAAAAAACCACGTACTACCCCCTTATGGATAAAATAAAAAAGACGGCAAAAAAGACCAAAATGTTAAGAAATTCCTAAATAACAGGTTTTATTTTACACACAATTACTTACCCTAAAAAACCCTGTCAAATCCTTATTAAGCACTGTTTGACAGAACATTTTTGTCCCCGGACAAAAATGTTTAGCAAAACTAGAACCCTTTACAGACGCAGTTTTCACTTATTTTTGAACAATGGGCCCTTTTTCACTAATTTTTTGATTAAAACAAAAAAAAACCACGTACTACCCCCTTAGGGATAAAATAAAAAAGACGGCAAAAAAGACCAAAATGTTAAGAAATTCCTAAATAATAGGTTTTATTTTACACACAATTACTTACCCTAAAAACCCCTGTCAAATCCTTATTAAGCACTGTTTGACAGAACATTTTTGTCCGTGGACAATTAGAGATTGGGAAACCTCCTTTTTCGCCTTTTAGAGGTCACACTACAATAAGGCTTATAAATAACAGCTTCTTCTAGATCCAACTTCCTACCCACCTAAAAAATAGTTTATTTATTTCCCTACCTTAAAGTTTTTATACCTTAATTGACCTTTTATGCCTAAATCTTAGACAATGCCCCATCCTTTATTAATTGCAACTGTACTTGTAAACACATCATACTGCAAAACCTTGACAAAACATCACTTTTTATTGTTTTCCCTTCATCTCCCCTTACTATGCGGTGTCAACCCTTCAGTATTCCAATTTTTTCTATCAACCCGTTATAGGCCTATTTTACCTAAACATAGAACAAAACCTTAACAAATCCTCACTTTCACTTATTTAACAGTAATTCACAATAATTCCCATACCCTTAGGGTTTTCTATTTATTTTTTTACTTTATATCTTTAAAGATCGAAAATTACATTACATTATTACTCCACATAGAGTAAATAAGGTACATAATAGTATTAAATCAATTAATTCTTATGACTCTAAAAAATAGACATTGAAATTTAGTCATTACAGAGGAAATCCCTAACAAACCTTTATTCTTAAGAGACACACACCCTCTCTAAAAGATGCTCAAGAATGCGGTTTTGACAGGCTTTTCCCTTATATTTGAAAATTTTAAGGACCCGAAAAGTCACGTTTTTTGACCAAAACGTAGCTACCCTACCGTGTTCGAAATTAAACGGGTTTTCCTATGGAAGGTTTTTCTAAACCTTAGAAATTCCTCTTTTTCCATAAAAATAAATACCCTTGAACACCCTTATACCTTCTTTCTAGCTAACCATCGTCCTCTTTACACCCCTTATGCAGGGATTCATCTACAACATTCAGTTTTGAAAATAAAAATTAAAAATCACTATATTTTTATAGACCCTCGAACTTTTTAAAAAACACGAGGGGAAAAAAAATAATTAAAATTCGGCCTTTTGCACCCCGAATTTCACCCAAAAACATGAAAATTTTACGATACAACATAGAGTAAAAGCCTAACACAACCTAATAAAACCCAATTTTACGAATTTCAAATGTACATTTACAAACTTGCGCACACAAGTTTTCGAAGTATGCCCAATTGTTAGGAAAACTCTAAATAACGATTTTCACAAAGTGTCTAAAAAAGTTTCACAAAAGGTTCAAAAAAGCATTAAAAAGTTCTTACATATAATTTTAACCCATAACCCCAAAAACCCCTAACAAACGACCACTAATATGATAACGCTACCCCTAAAATCCGGTTTTTTTGACGCAATATTAGGCGACATGAGGCCAAAATCCTGTTTTTTTCCATAGAAATTTTAAAGAATGTCTTAAGTATACCAGATTTTTTTTAGTAAATCAGGTTTTTTGAGTAACACAGAAATACTATTTAAAATTTGAAAAGACCACAAAGCTTACGATCTGAGCCCATATAAAGTCGCGACCCACCCCTGTTTTAAGATGTTGATAAAAACAGTCGCTATTTTATAATCTTCCACCAACGTAACATATTACGATYTAAGATACTTTTAGTTTAATAGACGAAGTAAATAAAGAGGACCCCTTAGTGCTCAAGTTTTGATACAACATCAATACGTTAAATTAATTAGGGGCAGCTCATGTTCCTATAAACTAGAGTCAAAACCGTATTAACACCAGTTTGAGCACTAAGGCGTTTTTTTTCTTTATAGGTAATCATTAACGAAACCAACAAAAATTTTTAGAGACATACTATAAGTATTTTAACAAGAGTTTTATAGGTTTCGTTAATATCTAAGGCTATGTTTTAAAATCTGTACGAAAAGTTTACCTCAGTAACTAAAAGCTAAACGAGGCCTTAGAACATCTCGACTACCTACCTACCTACCTACTTACATGCTCAAAATGAGTTACTTACTTATACGCTAAAATCCTCATGTCCTCACTTTACCCTATAACATAAAATTTCTACTGTTAAGCTTAGCCAAATGCATCTAAAGATTAACAGTCTCACGTTTTAAATATTAAACTATAAGCTCAAATGTTGAGAAATTTCCTTCTGATCTTTACCACATCAAGGTAACTGGATCTAACCCCACGCAACATCTTATAGTTGTAGATGAACCCAAAAAAAGGAGACACATTCTTCTACCAACACCACAAGTCGGCGTTCTTTCATAAACTACCTTTTTTTTTATTAACATTAAACCCCCTTTTTAAGTAACTTTGTAAAGAAGATATAATCCTGTGAGTGGACTTACAAACCACCGCCTAAACCTCAGCCACTTTACAAAATAAATCCTATAAAACTATAGATAGAATCAAATTATTAGTTTGATATTAACTAGATTTTAAGAAACCCAGTTTAAAGAACCTTCACGAAACTCGTGAAATAACCCCAAAAATAGGATTAATAGGAAAAAAATAACCCTCAGTAACCTGATAAGGTTTTTCATTAATCTGGTAGAAAAGATAATAGCTAAAAGAATAGAGAGCTCTACATCGAATACTACAAACAGAACAGCTACCAAAAAAAATCGAATTGAAAAACTACTTCGCGCACTAGATACAGGCTCAAAACCACACTCATATGGAGAAAGTTTCTCACGTCTATAGTCAGATTTAGAAGATATAATTAAAAGAATCCCCGGAAGTAAGCTAAAGCTTAGAATAACTAAAAAACAACACACAACCACTACTTCGGACCCTAGGAACCTAAACATCAT